TTTAACCCGCACTGCTAATGTAGGCTTTTTGGGGGTAATGGCATCGGCACACTATTCGTCTAAATAAGTTATCTTTCGTCTTCCAATAGTTCTGACCCGAAAAGTGAGCCCCGAAAACTGTCAACCTATGACCAACTCAAAATTAGAGTAGCTGATAGAGTAGAAGGTGGGATTCTATATTCTATAGCCTATGCGCCTGCTTCTGATGAGATAGAAGTAGGCTCCCGGTGCGTCTTCCTTCGGTCGGCTTGTCATCGAAGGATGTTAGCCAAATCAGAAGAACTATAGGCTCGAAGGCTCGGGTTGGTCAAGCGAACTGATTCATTTAATTCTTCGCCTAGTCTTAGCACCCGCACAGTAGAGGGGAATAAGCATTCCCTTTCCGACAAAACTAAGCGTCTTGCCGCTGGGTAAAGGCAATAGGAGGAGGTTTGGAACCCCAAAACAAGTCTAGGCTTAAGAACGGTGATGCTAGTTCAGTTGTTGAAAAAAATGTCCCGATGAACCTTGGGAGCATCCCGGGCAAGATCTATGGCTTCAGCTGCGGCTAAGCGAACTACCTATTATATATATTCTATAGAAGTGAATATGAGAGAAAAAGCTCTTCTTTCACATAGTGGGAGGCTGGCCTTCTCTCTTCCCAATTCTCCCAATGAGACCTCTTTCACTCACTTAGTGGACGACCCAGAGGACTTTAATAAAGCCCCCTTTTGCCTCATCACGATCTCCCGGTGAAGTAGCGGCTCCCTCCTATTACTATTTCTGGGGTGGAGTCGAAGCTATGGCACCAGAAAGTCAAAGAGATTCCGTCCCGAACCACTCGTGTAGTCTTCTTCCTGCCTCCCAGTTAGGCCCTATCTCGCTTTCCAAGTCTCATTTGGATGAGGCGCCGGCGCTACTAAATGCAACTCTCATTTCAACATTCTTCTCTATTGGCCCTTCCTTCTCTATCTGCCTAGAGAACCTCTCTTTCCCTACAAGGCACTAGAAGGTCGACCCCACTTTCCACACTATGTTGACTTTACTCCTGAGCCCAGTCATTCCCCGCCACTCTTTCACACAGCATTGAGGGCTTTTTCATAAGAAGCAGCACTCTATTGTCCACTTCGATAGCTTTCAAGAGTCTCTTTCATACATCGTTCCGGGGTCTCCCCTCTTTCTGGCGGGCCTTCTTTCTTCTGCTTCCTTGTGCTTCTGAGATCGCTAGCAATTTTCCATTGACTGATTCACCAAGCATTGGAGCAAGCGAGGAAGACCGCTTTTTCCATCATCCAAGTCCATCTCCGGCCCCCTTCTTCCTAAAGCCCCGCTCCAGCCTGCTCCTTTATCTGTCTTCTAGTCGGCTCCCCATTCATCTTCTGTCTCCCACGGATAGGTGCCTTTCGGGAACGTCTCTCTCCGCTACTCCCTTTTTGAATGAATAAGGGGTAGGGCCTTCTTCACTTAGTCATCTCTGCCTACGACTTTTTTTCTTTCTTGACCCTGCTCGCCTAGCTGGCCCTATCTTGCACGTTCCACTAACCGCTATCACAATAGGAGAATTCTTACTCTCACTTGACAAAGAGTCAGATCGTCTATATAGACCTCAAGCTAAAAAAGACAAGAAAGCAATACGCGCCTAGTAAGGCTCGGAAAAGAGAAAGTCCGAAATCATTGTGTTCTCAAGGCCGAAGGCCAAGTCAAAGACAGAGACCGTGCCCCTCGGGCACCTCTGAAGAGGGTGCCGCCCTTCCACTAAGCCTTCCTACATATATTCAAATCAGTACAAAGGCAAGTATATATTCTATTTTGAGGGAAAAATAGAAGGAAAAGATGGACTATGCCACATGGCCGCTACAAATAAAGGAAAAGTCTTATGCGAGTGATACCAATCGGACACACTTGGAAAAAAGGAATCATCAGCTACTAATACAGCTGAATCAAAGGAAAAGAAGTGAAAAAGCGGAAAGAAGTCAATGTGAGAAAGCAAAAAAGGTAACGAGGCGACCGGAGGAGGGAGAAAGGATAAAAGGGGTGGCAAGCAACTCGAAGGGATGCTGCGCCACCTAGGTACGCGTCTGGATCTGCCTCGGGCTTTGTCTTTGTTTCTATAGGATCTGCTACTCCAACCGTATCTACTTGTGGTGTACCTGGGTTGGTTTGGCCTCTTCCATAATCCTTGCCGCTGATGGTTATGGGTAAATCACAGTAAAGCAGAAAGGAAAGCCTCCCGGAGAACGTTTTCGTCGCCGAGAGAGAAGTCTCTAAAGCCGCTATGGTCTGGGCTCTCACTCACGTCGTCCGCCCCCATTACGCTGCTCGCCCTATTAGCCGGCGGAAACCATGAGAATTCATTCATTTCAGCCAGTCCCGGGTTATATATTGTACGGCGAAACTCGCTAATAGATATCTGTTTTCTCAGGAACCAGACCTGCATGCACGAAGAAGAACATATCTCTCTGGTCATATTCTTGTGGAACTTCTGTCGTCCCGTTCATTGTGGTTCCTCGGCCCTGCTAGCCATTTGCTTGCTCGAATTGTACACATTCAAAGAGGGGGCAAGCTAAACAAGCAAGCAAGCCATCCAAGTTTATTTTATAGAGTCGGAGAAAGAACTTGGGGTTCCCCTGTGACTAACTTAGCGCACTTCCGGTGGTAGCCATTGGGCTATAAAGAGCCACTCACTTATTTATTTATAGTTCGGTGTGAGATCAGCTAAATTAAGCTACGCTCATCATTTATGATCCACGGCTCACTCAATTAGAGCACTAACTACTTCAAAGGAATTCGCTCCAAAGAGGCTTTGAATCGCTCCGCTGGTGCGATCTGGTCGATAGGTTGTCCAGTCATCTCGGTGAGGAATTTCGCTATGCCCCCCGCTGACCTTTCACTGTGAGTACTGCTGCAGTAAAGCCAACGGGAAGATCAGTCCCAGGGCTCAATCTAGGCTGCCAGCCAAGATGAAGATGGATTGAAGGGGTTGTCAGGGAGCTTCATAGGGAATTGTAGGATCCATAGCTGGAAAGACTGCAGGAAAAAAGGGGAACATAGTCGCTAGGAAATCAGATTCCATAGTCAAGGCTGAGACAGACCCTATGTTTACTTCGCGATAGTCTTAGCTCGACATTGTCAAGCCATACTATCTACCAAAATTTATTTTTTTCTGACATTATATCCTATATATCGGAGATATAAGGTTTGAACTTCCACTTATGGTAATCGAACTTGGTAATCAAACTCTTTCCCGGCAAGAAGATAAAAGATTTCCTTCGGGCAAGTTCCACTATAGTTGGGAAAGGAACGGACCACAAGCTTCGCGCTCTGCCTTTCTTGTATTTGGACTCTTTCGCGCTATATGCTGCTCTCTCTGCGCGCTTAGCTTTCTTTGCTCTTTGCTATCGTGCTATTGCCGGCTTCCTTCTCTTTAAGACTAAGACCAAGGGCTCTTACAGAGTGAACACGTCTTATTTCATTTTTAGAAAGATGATCTTTTTCATTCCCCAAGGGGAAAAGGTCTCTTCTTCTGCTTCAGTTGATCCTGAAGCAGATCTTTTTTCGACTTCCTTCCTGTCTGGGATTTGAAAAAGCAAAGTCCTTACTTTGACTTACCCGAATCAAGTCAAGGCGATGAAGCAGGCTCAAGGCCCATTTTCTTATAAGAGTTCTCTCTCTCCCCGGGAATCATAGCCTAGTATCGTACCGGGAATCCACTTCTGACCTGACCTTCTGACGAGAATCCTTCTAACTTCACTCTTTTTTTCAAGTAAAGAATGTGTAAACCGAGGCCATTGAATCTGCTGCAGATGTCATCATAGAAGAAGAAGCTGTTCTTCTTTTTTCTGCATCAGCTACTAATCACACGTTTGGAATCGATCTAGCTGCTTAGCTTATCTTATGTGGTTTGGGCATACGGATTCGACTAGCATTCACGTGGGTAGCATTTGAATGCGGAATCACCCGAAAGCACGGGATTCGACTTGACTTTCTTTCCGATGGTCCTATCTTATTAGAAATAAGTAAATAGTGGATCTTCGACTAGCATTTCGTGGAAATCATAGTTGGTAGTGGCTTTTTTGCTTTGACCAGGCCAAAGGCGAAAAAGAGAGAAAAAAGGCAATTCCTTCTCTTCTGTTGTCACAAGAAGGGACTAGGTTCCTAGCCAAGCCAGGGAATCTACGACCGATTGTCAAAAAATATCCCACTACGGGGTAATAAGCAAGGAAGGAGTGCCACTTTCAAAAATTCTTTTTTAGTTAAATCACCCGCCGAAGCGAATCCTTCGAAATAGCCAAGCCAGTAAGTAGAAGGGCAAGGTGACCACAGGGAAAGGCATTACCAGAAGGAAAGTAGTCCAACTCAATGTCTTACGCATCAGTGGCATTTGAGTGAAAGCAGTAAGTCAGTGGCCAAGAATCATCGATTTTTGAGTTACCAGCTCAAGGCAGCTCATGGGAATTTCTTTAAGTAAGAACGATCCCCAGTGTCATCCTCTTCGTCTTCTCTTTAGGAAAGCAAGTCCCATCGAGTGGAGTCAAGGCATGCCTTAAGGTAGCGACTGACTTTCAGGTGAGATGGTTCAATAGTAGATTAGATAAAGGCTCTTGCTACTTCCCACGAGGGGAGGAAAGTCAATAGCGTAGATAAGGAAGTGGCTATTCTTGTTTGTTCATGACTCCGCTGCGCTCCTCTTTCATGGAATAAGCGCCTTTTCTCTTACAGACAAAAGAAATGGATTTTTTCCGGCTAGCTCGAAGGGAAGGAAAGAGCGCTATAAGAGAAAGAGTGCCTCGAGAATAGGCTTTTGGTATTTTTACTGAAAGCAGAGGAAGCATTCGATGCATCATATAAAAAAAAAGTGCAGCTGCCAGAGCCCCGTATTTACCAGCGGGGGTCCCGAGATATTCTATGATCAAAGGCTTTGTGGTTGTCACGAACTGGATTCGAACCAGCACCTCTGGGAGCAAAAGACAGGCCCAGCGAACTACCATTCATTCGGATCGCGACTTGGTTACCCGGTTCCCCTATTGTGAGGGTACATCCGGGGCCAGCTGCATGGACCTACTTACCATGCTAGTTGACCAGCGGCAGCGCTTTCCCTTTTATTGATACTACCAAGACGATTTGGATACTTGACTTCTAGATGCAATATCTTCACTGTTCTGAAAACAGAACTTTCTTGTTCATTCTAGCTGTCAGCCAGCTTCATCATTACCATACAAGCCTGTGGTGGACTACACCATACCTTTCTACAATTTCTAAGTAGTATCCCACCTTTGGGCTATCCTCTGTAATGCACTTCTTCTTCTGGGGATAAGACCTTACAACTAGATTGGAGATGATCCCTTCTCTCCAGTGAGTGCAGTGAAGGACTCTCGCCTAGTTCTGAAACTCTTCCCGCAGCCTTGCCCTTATTGCCCTGCCTACCTCGGCAGGCATACCCCGGAACCAATTCATCTCATCGGCCCGCTTTGCTAATCCGTGGACCAAGGGATGTAGGCCTAGGAAAACTTGAAAGAAAGAAGCAATACCGACGGTACCAAAAGAGCTAAGAGCTCAAAGGACAACTCTTTACTCACCTGTTCTACGTATACCGTTCACCAACACTCACGGACACTCCCCCCGGGCTGGGAAACTTCCAACCTTCTATACTGATACCTTTCTTGCATACCACTTATGGGATTGCTTGAGAACCTGCTCCATGATCCGCGTCATTCTTTTCGACCTGAATAAAGTAATGAACTAAAAGTCAAAGACAAGTTAACTCTAGGGGCTTATGGGATAGGTTAGCTCACCTTATGAATAGGTTAGCTCGACTTATCATCCGAGAAGAGTGAAGAGAGGAACCTTCGGAGCTCCTCTTCTATCGTATCGATTGAGCGGTTCATATCTTCTATCATCTCCGTAGAGGGTTCAGTCTCCACTATTTTAAGTCCGTATTTATTTCTACCCCTGAGCTCGAAAACCTGGTGGAGGACTCATATAAACCTCTTCGTGGAGGTCTCCATGAAGAAAGGCCTTTTTGACATCGAGCTGATGCAGTGACCAAGATCTGTTAGCTGCAACTGACAGACTGACTCGTATGGAATCAGTTTCATTTGGCTCTAGACTACGATTCGATAGAGAATGATTTGGCACATCTTCGATTTCCTGGTATGAAAGTAAAGTCGTTAGGCTTGGTTTTCTTTGAGTTCAAGATATTCGGCATAAGCCGTCTTTGCTTTTTCTCTTATCGATGTGATCCTTGTCTTTAGCTTGGGACTTAGCTTGGCACCAGGGCGGCTTGCTTACCTACCTGATGACTTTCTTAGCCGCCTAACCGCTTCCTGTATCTCTTCCTTTCCTGCATCCTCTTACTTCACCGAATAGTAACCACCAGAAGATGGAGTCTTTAACTACCTCTATGAACTGCCTACTCCTACAGCTTGCCTTTTTAAAGCAACTGCTTGGCCGGCTTCTCGTCTTCCGTCTTATCCTTCCTCATTCCCTTCCCCACTTCCCTTAGCCGAACTCCCAGCTCTTTTCCCGTTGTTCTAGCTCTTTCCGCTGACCTTCCAAGGTAGGTAGCAGCTTTGTAAGGTAGTTTTCCATATCCGTTAACAGCTCTAAGCCTAACCGCTTATTCCGACTTTCTTTCCTTTTGCCGGCTAGTCTACTCCTTTACCCGCTTGCCCTTTTTCTGTGTTTGCGTGGCATCTGTTCTCTTAGTAAGAGGCTGCGCTCCGGACCGTTACACTAAGCTCTTCACCTGCTCGTTCCCCAAAGGCAGTGATAGGAGAAGAAAGACTAGACTTTGAGACCAGACCTCCACTGGCGTTTTTGCAATGTCCTCCCGACCCGTGCTCTGAAAAGATCATGCATGAGATGAAGCTCGTGTATCTGTTTCAGTAAAGACCGAAAAGAAAGACCCGCTGTTCTATTTTCGTGTTACCTTTTCTTCATCGTCAATGCGGCTCGTCCCTTCCTTGGTGAAAAGGGGGACCCCCTCCGCCGATGGTTTTCGAGCGTCTATCGATGCTGGCCCTTCCCTTTCCATTCTATCAGCGGGACACAGGGCTCTCCTCGGCTTTGAGCTCTTCCCCCGATGCCTGAATGCTCCTTTACCGAGCAGAGGACTCGCTTTCTTTTTGGTAGACTGATAAAAATCACTAATCAATAAATTGCGTTTGTAAGATCAAGCTCAGCTCGTGGATCTTTGATTCTTTTAGACAAGTCGTTGGTCTTTTCGATTTTCCTTTGACCTAGTATGAATAGTAAATGGGTATAGTCCCGGTTGATGCTGCTGACATAGATGTAGATGGGGCGCCTTGATTAAGAGGTTGAGGGGGCCTCCGATCCTCTTTCGTGTGCAACGGTTAAGAGTGGAAAACCGCTCCTCTAACTTGAGTGGCTTGACGCTCCTATGACAGTCCTAGTTGGAACTCGTACCCCCCCCTCGCTATCTATCGTCAGTTATTGTCCCAGGCGAGGAACTGCTTGTATCAGACCTGATTCTCGCGCAGCAAGATCTTTTGTGAGTGCCCTTCCTTTGGGGCTTGAGGCTCATCTCACGATGTTCGTCTTGTCTGATTGTTTTTGTCTTGGTTGGTACGCTCCCCCTTGTGAAAGAAGTCCTCTATCTGCACACTAACCTGGGAGACTTTCACCCAGTTTTTCCCTTGATGCTTCTAAGCCGCTTTGAATTGGCCTGTGCCCGTTGATGAATCATCAATCCATTCAGCCGTCACGTCAGCCGAGAAGACGGACTTGCTGGTATCGTCAAATAGAGTATAGAATCCTTCTTCCGCTCTAGTGGCGGGTTTATCTTTTCATTAAGTAGCCCCTCATTAACCTCGTACACTGAGTCAAGCAACTTCTCCTTTTCTGTCATGAAGAGGAAGTGAGATGATGACAATGCGGCTGGGAAAAATCCATATCAATCCATTTCTTCTATAAGAGAATTGGATCCCGACCCAGACCTAAGAAATGAAATTAGATGCCGATTTCATTCCAGTAGTACCCGTTGCTTCTTTTGTTGGGTTGGTTGGAGTGCTTTAATCAGACTTGACCGAGTAGATCATGTTGGGATCTTCACCATGAATGATCCTCCGGGCGAAGCATCTCATGGCACACCATTGATCAATAAGACAGGAGAAATAGAATAGACAGGGATAACCCCCATTCCTATCAGCGTGAAATGACATTCATTCAATCAGTCCTCTCCTCCGCTCTCTCTGTCCCTGGCTTCTACTTTCACATACCTTCTGGCCTCAGTCGTTGACTTTGCCCCTTCCGCTCCTCCATTTAACAAGCAATTTAGTGGTTGTTCGCTCCTGAACGAAGCTATTGGGACAGCGGCTTTGATAGCGCTTTCTCAATGAGAGAGATCATATCGTGGTAGAGCTCCTATCCGTGCTTTGACAAATCCCTCTCTGGCGTCATCTACTGGCTGACTGCACACTGCCTTCTGCCTGACTATGGCTTTTAGAAAGCAAGATCCCTCCGTTTATCACTCTATAGAAAGAACATCCCATACAGAGTCTTTCAACTAACAACTAAGCTATTCGAGCCTTCACCTAAGCTCTCATCGATAGAGCCCCTGTCTCTTTGATTCTTGTATACAAGTCTGGTAGTCAATTGTTCTAGCAAGGATGGGCTAGTTGCCTACTCTCGCCTAACCCGCCCCTTTGACTGATGATCAATATGACAAAAGTAATCTATCTTGATCCTTATATGACGCAATTCATAGATTTGGGCAAGTCAGAGTGAAATCAAAGTCAAGTTATTGGCGATCATACCTACTCAATGAGAATGCTCTCAAGTCCAGTCAATGTCTTTTTGATGATACGATTCTCAGGTGCGAACTCAAATAAGGAGGGGGCCCCACCAGTCATAGTGTTCACTCTTCCCCATAAGAATAAGAACAAAATTCCTGGGGTTTTTTATTCCTTAGTAGCTTTGACAACATTCGTCTCTGTGTGAGCCCTCATCTCATGCTCCTACTACCTCTTAACTTCAAGTGGGAGTGATGGACGAGTGAAGATCGCCAGCTCTTTCTTCCCCGTGAATTGACTTCAACTGAAATCGGGCGGACCGGCTTCTCCCTTTGAGCATAGCATGCTTTTGGGGAGTAAGTCACTTAATATAGTATATTATGTGAGAATCGATTCTTACATCACATCAAAATAGCATGTCTATATACTTATCTACAGGCAGTTCCTCTTTTTTACCTTCCATTCATTTTGAAAGAGAAGGTTTCCTCTCACCTAAAGAATGGATCAGAGAACGACGGCCTACGCATTGCAGCCACAACATTACTGGGCAAACTAGTATAGATTTCGGAAACTCCGGATCCCCCTAGTTGAAGACTATCGCCCACAATTAGAACCATCTAAAATAACGTCTATGATGGATCCATTACGAATGTCTCGTCCCAGAAGACCATCACTCAGGTTTCACTGATCGAGCAACGCGGTTATTTCGCGGACCTTTCTGTTCCTAGTTAAAGTGTAGGCCTTTTGGACTTAAGCTGGGATTTGGTATTTCGACCCAGGTGTTACTATCATTTCTAGGCATCGTCTGTACTTAACAGTTCCCTTTAGTGTAGTTTCTCGGAGATATCTGGATTATTAAAAAAAAAAAAACAAAAAAAGGGGACGAAAGAGAAGAAAAAAGGTAGTTTACTTGCTTAGTGCTTGTGCGCTAAGGGAAGAAAGATCGAAAAGTCGAAACTTTCGAAAGCGCACTCACTCTTCTCAAAATCTCTTAAGAGAAGAAAGATCTACGCTACGAAAAGGAGCGAGCGGAGAGAGCATAAAGAGCTTACTTATAAGGTACGAGCTTAGAGCCTTGCGTCACTCTGGTATGCTAATCACTTCGTTGTACGACTCTGGAACGGTAGTCGCTTAGTGCGACAGCACTATGGGATGCAAAGAAGCTTCGTCACCCTTCTTGAGTTTAGTTGCTTCTACTTTTTTCATCGAGATTGGGTTGGTGTTCAGTGTACCGCTTGTGTAGCCTATGCGCGGGTACAAGATCGAAAAGA